AAGTACTCATACTGGAAATTATGATCGAGGATTACTCGATCAACCACCATCTACATCGACTTCGGAGATCCCTCTTGAAATATTTTTCAAATACAACAAGAGTTCGGTATCTTCCCCCGAATTAGTGAATTAGGCAGGATTTTTTTTTTTTCACATTTTTTTACATAATAACAAACAATAATTTTCATAAATTTCATCGTAAATGTGAAATACTTAACTTATAGAGACAAATAAAAGTTTTATACAAATCAAAATGTGGGGGAGATAAAAAAGATGCAAGGTCGTTTGTCTGCTTGGCTAGCCAAACATGGGTTAGTTCATAGATCTTTGGGCTTCGACTACCAAGGAATAGAGACTTTACAAATAAAGCCTGGGGATTGGCATTCCATTGCTGTCATTTTATATGTATATGGTTACAATTATTTACGTTCCCAATGTGCCTATGATGTAGCACCGGGCGGACTGTTAGCTAGTGTGTATCATCTTACGAGAATAGCTTATGGTATAGATCAACCAGAAGAGGTATGTATAAAAGTATTTGCCCCAAGGTGGAATCCTAGAATTCCGTCTGTTTTCTGGGTTTGGAAAAGTGCGGATTTTCAAGAAAGGGAATCTTATGATATGTTGGGAATCTTTTATGATAATCATCCACGTCTGAAACGTATCTTAATGCCCGAAAGTTGGATAGGATGGCCCTTACGTAAGGATTATATTGCCCCGAATTTTTATGAAATACAGGATGCTCATTAAATCATTAAATATAAATAATAAAATTAAATATAAATAATAAAATAAGAAACTAATTTTCACTTCTACAACTCCAGGTATTCAAATAATGTTTGTACGTTCTCTTATAGACCAAAGAGCGTAATGGAAGTCTCATTCGCATTCTATTCTAAATGGGCTAAATAAAACGAAATAAAATATAAATCAAATACAAATAAATAATACAAAATAAATAGAATAAAAAAAAAATTGTTTCTATTCAAATAAATAAATATATAATATATAAAAATAGAAACAATAAAAAATAGAAATAAAAAGGATAAATAAAAAAAAAAACAAGACAATTAAAAAAATACAATTAGTATTAGGATGACCCAAAAGAGTTTCGCATCATGAACTATGTACCACGCACAAACCTTAAATGAGTTCGACAAAGTCACATAGGAGGAAATGAAGAAATAGAATATGAAAAGAAAAGACAACGAAATGAGAGGAGGGCTTGGATTTTATTTGTACTGTATCTGAAATGAATCTTGGTTATTCCCACCTTTCAACTCCGCGAGACTATACCTTTGAGTCTTTCAACCAATTAATTTAACCTTTCTATTTTAATATGTATGAAGTATTAAATATCTAAAGTATTAACATTGTTTTTGAACGGTAAGAGGCACCGTATGAACAAATAAAAAAGAAAAGGAAGTAAAATCTAATTTTTTTTTATTTTACAGATTTTATAGACATACTCTTTACTCATCTATTCTATAATTCTAGCATCTATTCTATAATTCTGGAAAGGGTATATTCTCAGACACCTAGATAGATAAGTATCTATTATGATATAGACTAGTAATGAATATGTATGTTGACCCATATCAATTCATTTGTAAAACGGATACTCATACAAATAAATCATGTGCCAGGAACCAGATTTGAACTGGTGACACGAGGATTTTCAGTCCTCTGCTCTACCAGCTGAGCTATCCCGACCATTATCCGTGCATCGTCCTTATTTTAATAGATAACTTGAGTTTATGTCAATTAAAAAGACAAAAAAAGTCTTACAAAGCTTTATCCAGACCTTGTAATTTCTTGGATCTTCAAAAAGAAAACTTTATAAGTTTTAATACAGTACAAGAAATGATATGTATTGTTAATCATTCAAATTGGAAGTGGGGATACCTTCCTCAAAGATGTTCATTTGTACGCGTATCATATATATCACAAATATTGTAATAAGAAAAAAAAAAATTTCCACAATCAGATCCATTTGTAAAAGAGTAGAATGATTGAAAAACATAACGAATTTTAAACCGCTAACGAAATGAAAAGAGCGGATCGGATAAATAATTGGGGAATCAAACGGGCCTTTTTGGGGATAGAGGGACTCGAACCCTCACGATTTCTAAAGTCGACGGATTTTCCTCTTCCTATAAATTTCATTCTTGTCGGTATTGACGTGTGGAATGGGACTCTATCTTTATTCTCGTACGATAAATTTTATTAATAAATATTCGATTCTTTCTTCAATTTGGATCGATTCACAACAACTCTTTCGATTTTTATTTATTATTTATAGAAATATAAATAAATAAAGATTCGGGTCGTCATTAATCATTTGAGATAGGATTTCAGTACATATACGTATGTATATAGGTTTATCCTTTCTGTAGTTTTGATATAAGGATTACGTTAATGTAATAACGTAAAGAAGTCAACCCCACTTGTTAGAACAGCTTCCATTGAGTCTCTGCACCTATCCTTTTTTTATTCTCGC